AACACAAACTTTTTTACTCAACTCCCCTATTGAATGTACCCCCCCCTTCCCCCCCAGGGGGGGTATACTATGCATAATCGTGCATACATTTATATACCACATATACTATGGTACCGGTACTATATATTATAATCGTACTAAACCCATTATATGTATACGGACATTACACCACAGCCACATTTCTCCCCACGTACTATCCATGCAATGCTCCCAAACTATCCAAGCTCTCTCACCAAACAATGCCTCACAACCCTCAAGTCCCCATATCCATGAATGGTTACAGGACATACATGTAATACCAAGTATTCCCCCATTTGGTTATGCTCGACGTACCAGATGGATTTATTGATCGTACACCTCACGAGAGATCAGCAACCCCTGCCTGTAATGTACTCCATGACTAGCTTCAGGCCCATTCTTTCCCCCTACACCCCTCGCCCCTCTTGCTCTTTTGCGCCTCTGGTTCCTCGGTCAGGAACATCCCATGTTTAACTCCTGAACTCCTCACTTTTCACGAAGTCATCTGTGCATTATTCTCCCCTCTTTAGTCCGTGATCGCGGCATCTTCTCTCTTCATTGCTGTTGGTTCCTTTTTTCTCTGGGGCTTCTTCACAGGTTGCCCTTCACAGTGCGGGTGCGGAGTGCTACTCAAGTGAAGCCTGGACTACTCCTGCGTTGCGTCCTATCCTAGTCCTCTCGTGTCCCTCGATGAGACGGTTTGCGTGTATGGGGAATCATCTTGACACTGATGCACTTTGGATCGCATTTGGTTATGGCTCTTCCACCCTCCCGGCTAAATGGTGCTATATAGTGAATGCTTGTCGGACATATTTTTACAAATTTTCACTTCCTCTATTTTCTCCACAAAACTAGGAGATTTCCCACAATTTTTTCTTTGTTATTTTGTTATTTTTTTTAAAAACATTTTTAAAAAACTAAATTAAACTAAAACTACCGCATAAAAACCCTCAAACCAAAAAAACGTTTCGTTTAGTATATATACATTGTTATATACATCATTTTTATTAGAGAAACTCCACTACCAAATCTTACTTTTTAAAAACAAAAATTACATTGGACAAAACCCTACAAGTAAACATTATTTATATTGATGATAAACAAATGGCTTAATTCTCCTACATCCAACAGCCTCCATAGCTTAATCTAAAGCATGGCACTGAAGATGCCAAGACGGTACCTATAATACCTGCAGGCAAAAGACTTAGTCCTAACCTTGCTATTGATTTTTGCTAGACATATACATGCAAGTATCTGCACGCCAGTGAAAATGCCCTAACATCTTTGACAAGAAAAAGGAGCAGGTATCAGGCACGCCCAAGAGTAGCCCAAGACACCTTGCCATAGCCACACCCCCACGGGTATTCAGCAGTAATTAACCTTAAGCAATAAGTGTAAACTTGACTTAGCCATAGCAATCCTCAGGGTTGGTAAATCTTGTGCCAGCCACCGCGGTCATACAAGAGACCCAAATCAATAGCCAACCGGCGTAAAGAGTGGCCATATGTTATCCTCATTACCTAAGATCGAAGTGCAACTAAGCTGTCATAAGCCCAAGATCCACTTAAGGCCCCCTCCCAACCATCTTAGCCTAACGACCAATTTCACCCCACGAAAGCCAGGGCACAAACTGGGATTAGATACCCCACTATGCCTGGCCCTAAATCTAGATGCCCGCATACCCATGCATCCGCCTGAGAACTACGAGCACAAACGCTTAAAACTCTAAGGACTTGGCGGTGCCCCAAACCCACCTAGAGGAGCCTGTTCTGTAATCGATAGTCCACGATTCACCCAACCACCCCTTGCCAACACAGCCTACATACCGCCGTCGCCAGCTCACCTAAAATGAAAGACCAACAGTGGGCCCAACAGTCATATCACTAGCAAGACAGGTCAAGGTATAGCCCATGGGGTGGAAGAAATGGGCTACATTTTCTAACATAGAATAAACGAAAAAGGGCGTGAAACCCGTCCTTGGAAGGAGGATTTAGCAGTAAAGTAGGACCATTTTCCTAAGCCTACTTTAAGACGGCCCTGGGGCACGTACATACCGCCCGTCACCCTCTTCGTAGGCTACCAGTACTAATAAATAATACCCATATTAAGCCAAAGACGAGGTAAGTCGTAACAAGGTAAGCGTACCGGAAGGTGCGCTTAGACCACCAAGACGTAGCTATAAACCACAAAGCATTCAGCTTACACCTGAAAGATATCTTCCCAGACAAGATCGTCTTGACTTGCCCTCCCTCTAGCCCAATCACCACATAACCCCCATCATCAAAAACACATTCCCACAACAAACCAAAACATTCTAACCCCCTCCTAGTATAGGCGATAGAAAAGATCTCCGGCGCAATAGAGGTCAACTGTACCGCAAGGGAAAGATGAAATAACAGTGAAAACTAAAAGCAAAAAACAGTAAAGACCAACCCTTGTACCTCTTGCATCATGATTTAGCAAGAACAACCAAGCAAAGTGAACTAAAGTTTGCCTCCCCGAAACCCAAGCGAGCTACCTGCGAGCAGCTAAAATTGAGCAAACCCATCTCTGTTGCAAAAGAGTGGGATGACTTTCTGGTAGAGGTGAAAAGCCAACCGAGCTGGGTGATAGCTGGTTGCCTGCCAAATGAATTTAAGTTCCCCCTTAATCCACCCCCTAAGGACATTCACTTCAACCCTACACATGTTAGGATTAAGAGCAACTCGACGGGGGTACAGCTCCTTCGAAAAAGAATACAACCTCCTCCAGCGGATAATATTTTTTTCCCCTACTGTGGGCCTTAAAGCAGCCATCAATAAAAGAGTGCGTCAAAGCTCCCCCATTAAAAAATCCAAAAACCAATTTGACTCCCTTACCCAAAGCAGGCCAACCTATGAAAATAGAAGGATTAATGCTAAAATGAGTAACTCGGAATTCTCCTCACGGCGCAAACTTACATTGACATATTATTAACAGCCCAATTTATACACCAATTCCAACAAGAACACGTATTTAACCCAACCTGTTAGACCAACTCAGGAGCGCCCAAATAGATGATTAAAATCTGCAAAAGGAACTCGGCAAACTAAAGACCCGACTGTTTACCAAAAACATAGCCTTCAGCAAACAACAAGTATTGAAGGTGACGCCTGCCCAGTGACCCTCAAAGTTCAACGGCCGCGGTATCCTAACCGTGCGAAGGTAGCGCAATCAATTGTCCCATAAATTGAGACTTGTATGAATGGCTAAACGAGGTCTTAACTGTCTCTTGCAGATAATCAGTGAAATTAGTATTCCCGTGCAAAAACGAGAATGTGACCATAAGACGAGAAGACCCTGTGGAACTTAAAAATAACGACCACCTCCCCACCAACACCACCCACCGGACCCACCTGTGCAAAATACCTGGTCGACATTTTTCGGTTGGGGCGACCTTGGAGAAAAACAAATCCTCCAAACCTGCAGACCACAACTCTTCACTAAGATCAACCCATCAAAGTACTAAAAGTAATTTAGACCCAATATAATTGACCAATGAACCAAGCTACCCCAGGGATAACAGCGCAATCTCCTCCAAGAGCCCATATCGACAAGGAGGTTTACGACCTCGATGTTGGATCAGGACAACCTAATGGTGCAGCCGCTATTAAGGGTTCGTTTGTTCAACGATTAACAGTCCTACGTGATCTGAGTTCAGACCGGAGCAATCCAGGTCGGTTTCTATCTATGAGTTAACTCCTCCTAGTACGAAAGGACCGGAGAAGTGGGGTCAATGCCATAAAGTACACCCCAGCTTATAAGCAATGAACCCAACTCAATTGCCAAAAGCTCCACACACACCCAATTCCTAGAAAAGGAACAGCTAGCGTGGCAGAGCTCGGTAAATGCAAAAGGCTTAAACCCTTTATCCAGAGGTTCAAATCCTCTCCCTAGCTCCTTCCTCAATATGACCTCATCTACCTTAATGAGCCTCTTAGCCATAACCTTATCCTATGTACTCCCAATCTTAATTGCCGTGGCCTTCTTAACACTTGTAGAACGAAAAATCCTCAGCTACATACAGGCCCGAAAGGGCCCAAACATCGTGGGCCCTTTTGGTCTACTCCAACCTGTTGCAGATGGGGTAAAATTATTTATCAAAGAGCCTATCCGTCCATCCACCTCTTCCCCCTTCCTCTTCATCATAACACCCGTCCTAGCCCTACTACTAGCCCTCACTATCTGAACACCTCTCCCACTACCTTTTCCCCTCGCAGACCTGAACCTAGGCCTACTGTTCCTCCTAGCCATATCAAGTTTAACTGTCTACTCCCTACTCTGATCTGGATGAGCTTCAAACTCCAAATATGCCCTAATCGGAGCCCTTCGGGCCGTTGCCCAGACAATCTCATACGAAGTTACCCTAGCCATCATCCTCCTATCCACAATCATATTATGCGGAAACTACTCCCTAAGCACCCTAGCTACCACCCAAGAACCCATCTACCTCATTTTCCCCTCATGACCCCTGGCAATAATATGATTCATCTCCACCCTCGCCGAAACTAACCGTGCCCCATTCGACCTTACAGAAGGAGAATCTGAACTTGTCTCAGGGTTCAACGTTGAATATGCCGCCGGACCATTCGCCCTATTTTTCCTAGCAGAATACGCTAACATCATGCTAATAAACACACTAACAACCATCCTATTCCTTAACCCAAGCTTTCTAAACCCCCCATCCGAACTATTCTCTATTACACTAGCCACAAAAACCCTTCTACTCTCATCCACATTCCTATGAATCCGAGCCTCATATCCACGATTTCGCTATGACCAACTAATACACCTCCTATGAAAAAACTTCCTACCACTAACACTAGCCCTATGTCTATGACACACCAGCATACCAATTAGCTACGCCGGTCTACCTCCTATCTAAGGCAGCGTGCCTGAACTTAAAGGGTCACTATGATAAAGTGAACATAGAGGTACAACAACCCTCTCGCTTCCTTCAAACCTAGAAAAGTAGGAATCGAACCTACACAGAAGAGATCAAAACTCTTCATACTCCCCTTATATTATTTTCTAGTAGGGTCAGCTAACCAAGCTATCGGGCCCATACCCCGAAAATGATGGTCTAACCCCTTCCCCTACTAATGAACCCACATGCAAAACTAATCTTCTCCATAAGTCTAATAATAGGGACTAGCATTACCATCTCCAGTAACCATTGAGTCTTAGCCTGAACCGGCCTAGAAATTAACACCCTAGCCATCATTCCCCTCATCTCTAAATCCCATCACCCCCGAGCAATTGAAGCAACCATCAAATATTTCCTTACCCAATCAGCCGCATCAGCCCTAATTCTATTCTCAAGCTTAACCAACGCCTGATCAACAGGACAATGGGACATCACACAACTAAATCACCCCACATCCTGCCTAGTATTAACCATGGCAATTGCAATCAAATTAGGACTAGTTCCATTCCACTTTTGGTTCCCAGAAGTACTTCAAGGCTCTTCAATAATTACTGCCCTACTTCTCTCAACTCTCATAAAACTTCCCCCAATCACTCTCCTCCTCATCACCTCACAATCCCTTAACCCCTCCCTACTCACCCTCCTAGCAATCTCTTCCGCACTAATCGGAGGCTGAATGGGCCTTAACCAAACACAAACACGAAAAATCCTAGCCTTCTCGTCCATCTCACATCTAGGTTGAATAATCATCATTATCACCTACAACCCTCATCTCACCCTTCTCACTTTTACCCTCTATACAGCAATAACAACAACTGTATTCCTATCCCTCAATCAAATCAAAGTCCTAAAATTATCGACAATACTCATCTCATGAACAAAAACACCCATACTAAACGCAACCATAATGCTAACACTCCTATCCTTAGCAGGCCTCCCACCACTAACAGGCTTCATACCAAAATGATTTATTATCCAAGAACTCATTAAACAAGAAATAACCCCAACAGCCACAATCATCACTATACTATCACTCCTGGGCCTATTCTTCTACCTTCGCCTTGCATACCATTCAACAATTACACTCCCACCCAACTCATCTAACCATATAAAACTCTGACGTACCAACAAAACACCTAATACCCCAACAGCCATCTTATCTGCCCTATCAACTTCACTACTACCCATATCTCCCTTAATTATCACCATATTCTAGAAACTTAGGATTAAACCCACCCAAACCAAAGGCCTTCAAAGCCTTAAATAAGAGTTAAACTCTCTTAGTTTCTGCCACACTAAGACTAACAGGACATTAACCTGTATCTTCTGAATGCAAGCCAGACGCTTTAATTAAGCTAAAGCCTTCACCTAGGCAGATGGGCCTCGATCCCATACAATTCTAGTTAACAGCTAGACGCCACAACCCCTTGGCTTCTGCCTACAAGACCCCGGCACGCTCTCAACGCACATCAATGAGCTTGCAACTCACCATGAACTTCACCACAGGGTCGATAAGAAGAGGAATTAAACCTCTGTAAAAAGGACTACAGCCTAACGCTTCAACACTCAGCCATCTTACCTGTGACCTTCATCAACCGATGATTATTCTCAACCAACCATAAAGATATTGGCACTCTTTATTTAATTTTCGGCACATGAGCAGGCATAGTCGGTACAGCACTTAGCCTGCTAATCCGCGCAGAACTAGGACAACCAGGAACACTCTTAGGGGATGATCAAATTTATAATGTAATCGTTACAGCCCATGCCTTCGTTATAATCTTCTTCATAGTTATGCCAATCATGATTGGAGGCTTTGGAAACTGACTAGTACCACTTATAATTGGTGCACCGGATATAGCATTCCCACGCATAAACAACATAAGTTTCTGACTTCTCCCTCCTTCCTTTCTTCTTCTACTAGCTTCCTCTACCGTAGAAGCTGGAGCCGGCACTGGATGAACTGTCTACCCCCCCTTAGCTGGCAACCTTGCTCACGCCGGTGCATCAGTAGACCTGGCCATTTTCTCCCTTCATCTTGCAGGTGTATCCTCTATCTTAGGGGCTATCAACTTCATCACTACCATCATCAATATAAAACCTCCCGCACTATCACAGTACCAAACACCCCTATTCGTCTGATCTGTACTCATTACCGCCATTCTCCTACTACTTTCCCTACCTGTCCTAGCCGCTGGGATCACAATACTACTTACTGACCGCAACCTCAACACTACATTCTTTGATCCTGCAGGAGGAGGGGATCCAATCCTTTACCAACACCTATTTTGATTTTTCGGCCACCCTGAAGTTTACATCCTTATTCTCCCAGGTTTCGGAATAATCTCTCACGTAGTAGCATACTATGCAGGGAAAAAAGAGCCGTTTGGTTACATAGGGATAGTGTGAGCAATACTGTCAATTGGATTCCTGGGCTTTATTGTATGAGCCCATCACATATTCACAGTAGGAATAGATGTAGACACTCGAGCCTACTTTACATCCGCTACCATAATCATCGCCATCCCAACTGGCATTAAAGTCTTTAGCTGACTCGCTACTCTACATGGAGGAACAATTAAATGGGACCCACCCATGCTATGAGCATTAGGGTTCATCTTCCTATTTACTATTGGAGGCCTAACAGGAATTGTCCTAGCCAACTCATCATTAGACATTGCCCTCCACGATACCTACTACGTAGTCGCCCACTTCCATTATGTTCTCTCAATGGGAGCAGTTTTCGCCATTCTAGCAGGGTTCACTCATTGATTCCCTCTTTTCACAGGTTTCACCCTTCACCCCTCATGAACTAAAGCACATTTCGGAGTAATATTCACAGGAGTCAACCTAACTTTCTTCCCTCAGCACTTCCTAGGCCTAGCTGGCATGCCCCGACGATACTCAGACTACCCAGACGCCTACACATTATGAAACACATTGTCCTCAATCGGCTCTCTAATCTCAATAACAGCTGTAATCATACTCATATTCATCGTCTGAGAAGCCTTCTCAGCAAAACGAAAAGTACTTCAACCCGAATTAACCTCCACTAACATCGAATGAATCCATGGTTGTCCCCCTCCATATCACACCTTTGAAGAACCAGCCTTCGTCCAAGTACAAGAAAGGAAGGAATCGAACCCTCACATGCTGGTTTCAAGCCAACCGCATCAAACCACTTAATGCTTCTTTCTTATGAGCTGTTAGTAAACCAATTACATAGACTTGTCAAGACTAAATCACAGGTGCAAACCCTGTACATCTCATATGGCAAACCACTCCCAACTAGGATTTCAAGATGCCTCATCCCCCATCATAGAAGAACTCGTTGAATTTCACGACCATGCCCTAATAGTAGCATTAGCAATCTGTAGCCTAGTACTCTACCTTCTTACCCTTATACTCATAGGAAAATTATCGTCAAATACTGTGGATGCTCAAGAAATCGAACTAATCTGAACCATCCTTCCTGCTGTCGTCCTAGTCTTACTCGCCCTTCCCTCCCTGCAAATCCTTTACATAATAGACGAGATCGATGAACCTGATCTCACCTTAAAAGCCATTGGCCACCAATGATACTGAACTTATGAGTACACTGACTTTAAAGATCTCTCATTCGATTCTTACATAACCCCAACAACAGACCTTCCTCAAGGTCACTTCCGCCTCCTAGAAGTTGACCATCGCATTGTAGTTCCAATAGAATCACCCATTCGAATGATCATCACCGCTGACGATGTACTCCACTCATGAGCTGTCCCAACCCTTGGGGTAAAAACAGACGCAATTCCAGGACGATTAAACCAAACCTCCTTCATCACTACTCGGCCGGGAGTGTTTTACGGACAATGCTCAGAAATCTGCGGAGCTAACCACAGCTTCATACCCATCGTAGTAGAATCTACTCCCCTCAAACACTTTGAAGCCTGAACTTCTCTTCTATCATCTTAACCATTAAGAAGCTATGAACCAGCACTAGCCTTTTAAGCTAGAGAAAGAGGAAGCTTCCCTCCTTAATGGTATGCCCCAACTAAATCCCAACCCATGATTTACTATCATAATCCTGACTTGATTCACCTTCTCACTACTTATCCAACCCAAACTACTATCATTTATCCCTACAAACAGCCCCGTAAATAAGACTGCAACAACAAAACCCACTCCTTGAACCTGACCATGAACCTAAGCTTTTTTGACCAATTCTCAAGTCCATGCCTCCTAGGAATTCCACTAATCATTCCATCCCTTCTTCTTCCGACCCTCCTACTCCCATCACCAGGACGCCGGTGGGTCAATAACCGTTTTTCCACCATCCAACTCTGGTCCATTCACCTAATTACAAAACAACTAATAACTCCCCTAAACAAAGCAGGTCACAAATGAGCCCTTCTATTAACTTCCCTTATCTTAATACTCCTCTCCATCAACCTACTTGGCCTCCTCCCATACACCTTTACCCCCACTACCCAATTATCAATAAACATAGCCCTAGCCTTCCCCCTATGACTTGCTACCCTACTAACCGGATTACGAAATCAACCCTCCGCATCCCTAGGTCATCTTCTTCCCGAAGGAACACCCACCCCATTAATTCCAGCCCTAATCATAATCGAAACAACTAGCCTTCTCATCCGACCTTTAGCCTTAGGAGTACGCCTAACAGCTAACCTCACAGCTGGCCATCTACTCATCCAACTCATCTCCACAGCTACAATCACCCTACTACCTATAATACCATCAATCTCTGCTTTAACAGCAATTATCCTCTTCCTACTGACTATTCTAGAAGTAGCAGTAGCTATAATCCAAGCCTACGTTTTTGTCCTCCTCCTAAGCCTCTACTTACAAGAAAATATCTAATGGCACACCAAGCACATTCCTATCATATAGTCGACCCAAGCCCATGGCCAATTTTCGGCGCAGCCGCAGCACTACTAACCACCTCAGGCCTAATCATATGGTTTCACTACAACTCATCAACCCTACTAACAATAGGCCTTCTTTCCATACTTCTAGTCATACTACAGTGATGACGAGATGTGGTCCGAGAAAGTACCTTCCAAGGTCACCACACCCCAACCGTCCAAAAAGGCCTGCGATACGGCATGATCCTCTTTATTACATCGGAAGCCTTCTTCTTCCTAGGCTTCTTCTGAGCCTTCTTCCACTCAAGTCTAGCTCCTACACCAGAATTAGGGGGACAATGACCACCCACAGGAATTAACCCCCTAAACCCCCTCGAAGTTCCCCTTCTAAACACAGCAATCCTCCTAGCCTCAGGTGTTACCGTGACATGAGCTCACCACAGCATTACCGAAGGGAACCGAAAACAGGCTATCCACGCACTAACTCTTACCATCATCCTAGGATTCTATTTCACTGCCCTACAAGCAATAGAATACCACGAAGCCTCATTTTCAATCGCTGATAGCGTCTACGGCTCTACCTTCTTCGTTGCCACAGGATTTCATGGCCTACACGTAATCATCGGATCATCCTTCCTATCAGTCTGCCTCCTACGATTAATCAAATTCCACTTTACATCAAACCACCATTTTGGATTTGAAGCAGCAGCCTGATACTGACACTTCGTAGATATCATCTGACTCTTCCTATATATATCAATGTACTGATGAGGATCCTGCTCTTCTAGTATACTAATTACAATTGACTTCCAATCTTTCAAATCTGGTATAAACCCAGAGAAGAGCAATGAATTCACTCWCATTCRTACTATCGCTATCCTTCASATTAAGCATTGCACTAACTACCTTAAACTTCTGACTCGCCCAAATAACCCCGGACACAGAAAAACTATCCCCTTACGAATGTGGATTTGACCCCCTAGGATCAGCCCGACTTCCATTCTCAATCCGATTCTTCCTCAGTAGCCATCCTATTCCTCCTATTTGACCTAGAAATCGCTCTACTCCTCCCCCTCCCATGAGCTATCCAACTTCAATCACCCACTACAACCCTCACTTGAACTACCACCATCATCGCTCTCCTCACACTCGGCCTTATCTACGAATGAATGCAAGGGGGCTTAGAATGGGCAGAATAACAGAAAGTTAGTCTAACTAAGACAGCTGGTTTCGGCCCAGCAAATTATAGATAACCCCTATAACTTTCTTATGTCTCCCCTCCACTTTAGCTTCTACTCTGCATTCACATTCAGCTGCCTAGGACTAGCATTCCACCGAACCCATCTTATCTCCGCCCTACTTTGCCTAGAAAGCATAATACTATCCATGTTTATCCCCCTCTCAATATGACCCATCGAAAACCAAACCCCATCATTCACCCTCGTACCCATCCTCATGCTAGCTTTCTCAGCATGTGAAGCTGGCGCTGGCCTAGCCATACTAGTAGCCTCAACCCGAACACACGGGTCCGACCACCTACACAACTTAAACCTCCTACAATGCTAAAAATCATTCTACCCACAATCATACTCCTACCAACAACCCTCCTATCTTCACCAAAATCCATGTGAACTAACACCACAGTCCACAGTCTCCTAATTGCCCTAATCAGCCTTCACTGACTAGCTCCATCATACTTCCCCTCAAAAAACTTAGCCCACTGAACAGGTATCGACCAAATCTCAGCCCCTTTACTAGTCCTCTCTTGCTGATTCCTTCCCCTCATAATCCTAGCCAGCCAAGGCCACCTACAACATGAACCCTACGTACGAAAGCAAATGTTCATCTCTACCCTCATCATCATCCAACCATTCATCATCCTAGCCTTCTCAGCAACAGAACTCATACTATTCTATATCTCATTCGAAGCAACTCTAATCCCAACCTTAATCTTAATTACACGCTGAGGAAATCAACCCGAACGACTCAGCGCAGGCATTTACCTCCTCTTCTATACCCTAATTAGCTCCCTACCACTACTAATCTCCATTCTCTATCTCCACTCAAAAACAGGAACACTCCACCTTCCCATTCTCAAACTTACCCACCCAAATCCATCAACCCCATGAACAAACCTACTGTCCAGCCTAGCCCTCCTAATGGCATTCATAGTCAAAGCACCCCTATACGGCCTACATCTATGACTACCTAAAGCCCACGTAGAAGCACCAATTGCAGGCTCAATACTACTCGCTGCCCTCTTACTTAAACTAGGAGGATATGGCATTATACGAACCACTCTACTAATAGAACCCCTATCCAACCATCTACACTACCCCTTCCTAACCTTAGCCTTATGAGGCGCCCTAATAACTAGCTCCATCTGCCTACGTCAAACAGACCTAAAATCTCTCATCGCCTACTCATCCGTAAGCCATATGGGACTAGTAATCGCCGCAAGCATAATCCAGACTCAATGATCATTCTCAGGAGCAATAATCCTCATAATCTCCCATGGACTAACATCTTCCCTCCTATTCTGCCTAGCAAACACAAACTACGAACGAACACACAGCCGTATTCTTATCCTCACACGAGGCCTACAACCCCTTCTACCACTAATATCCACATGATGACTCCTAGCCAACCTAACCAACATGGCCCTACCCCCAACAACCAACCTAATAGCAGAACTGACAATTATAATTGCCCTCTTTAACTGATCCCCCCTTACAATCATCCTCACTGGAATCGCAACACTCTTAACCGCCTGCTACACCCTGTACATACTACTAACCACCCAACGAGGAACCTTACCAACCCACATCACAACAGCCCCAAACTCAAACACACGGGAACACCTCCTAATAACCCTCCACATCATCCCAATACTAGCACTTATTCTTAAACCAGAGTTAATCTCAGCAACCCCTCTATGCAAACATAGTTTAACCCAAACATTAGACTGTGATTCTAAAAATAGGAGTTCAAATCTCCTTGTTCGCCGAGGGGAGGTCCAAGCCAGCAAGAACTGCTAATTCCTGCATCCGAGCTTTAAACCTCGGCCCCCTTAACTTTAAAGGATAAGAGTAATCCATTGGTCTTAGGAACCACCCATCTTGGTGCAATTCCAAGTAAAAGTAATGGAAACAGCACTACTCCTAAATACTTTCACACTATTAACTCTATTCACTCTTTTTACCCCAATCATTCTACCCCTCCTACTCAATCTTAAAAATCTCCCACAGTCAATCCCCAAAACCATTAAAACTGCCTTCCTAATCAGCCTTATTCCAACAACCATCTTCCTCCACTCAGAAGTAGAAAGCATCACCACCTATTGAGAATGGCAACTTACCCAAAACTTCAAGATCCCAATCTCCCTGAAAATAGACCTATACTCCATGGTATTCTTTCCCATTGCACTATTTGTAACCTGATCAATCCTAGAATTCTCAACATGGTACATAGCCTCCGAGCCATTTATCATAAAATTCTTCACCTTCCTCCTTATTTTCCTCATCGCTATATTAACCCTCACAATCGCAAACAACCTATTCCTCCTATTTATCGGGTGGGAGGGAGTAGGGATCATATCGTTTCTCCTCATTGGTTGATGGCAGGGACGAGCCGAAGCTAACACAGCCGCACTCCAAGCCATAATCTACAACCGAATCGGAGACATCGGCTTAATCCTAAGCATAGCATGACTAGCCTCAACACTAAATACCTGAGAAATCCAACAAACCATTCAACCAAACCAAACACCTACCCTCCCCCTCCTAGGACTAATCCTAGCCGCCACAGGAAAATCAGCCCAATTCGGCCTCCACCCATGACTCCCCGCAGCAATAGAAGGCCCAACTCCAGTTTCCGCCCTACTTCACTCTAGCACCATAGTAGTAGCCGGAATCTTTTTACTCATTCGTACCCACCCTATCTTAACCTCAAACAAATTAGCCCTAACTACATGCCTATGCCTAGGCGCCCTATCAACACTATTCGCTGCCACCTGCGCCCTCACCCAAAACGACATCAAAAAAATCATTGCCTTTTCCACTTCAAGCCAACTAGGCCTTATAATAGTCACAATCGGCCTAGACCTCCCCCAACTCGCCTTCCTCCACATTTCAACCCACGCATTCTTTAAGGCCATACTATTCCTATGTTCCGGCCTAATCATCCACAGCCTAAATGGGGAACAAGACATTCGCAAAATAGGATGCCTACAAAAAACCCTCCCAATAACCACCTCCTGCCTAACCATCGGCAACCTTGCCCTAATAGGCACCCCATTTCTAGCAGGCTTCTACTCAAAAGACCTAATCATCGAAAACCTAAACACTTCATACATTAACACATGAGCCCTCCTCCTCACACTACTTGCTACATCCTTCACTGCAACCTACAGCCTTCGCATAACCTTCCTAGTTCAAACAGGATACACCCGAACCCCCACAATCACACCCATCAATGAAAACACACCCTCAGCTATCCTTCCTATTATCCGACTAGCCTTCGGCAGTATCATAGCCGGCTTACTAATCTCATCCCTCATCCTCCCCATAAAAACACCTCCAATAACCATGCCCACTATTACAAAAACCGCCGCCATTATCGTCACAGCCCTAGGAATCATCTTTGCCCTAGAACTCTCAAACACAACACACACCCTCACTCCCCCAAAACAAAACTCCCTCACAAACTTCTCCTCCTCATTAGGCTACTTCAACCCCCTAATACACCGAACCAACCCCACAATCCTCTTGCACACAGGACAAAAAATTGCCTCTCACCTAATCGACATAACATGGTACAAAAAAATAGGCCCTGAAGGTCTTGCTAACCTCCACCTTATTATAAGTAAAACCTCAACCACCCTCCACACAGGCCTAATCAAATCCTATCTAGGATCCTTCGCCCTTACAATCCTCACAATAATCCTACTAACCCAAAAATAAAATAATGGCACCCAACATCCGAAAATCACACCCCTTACTAAAAATAATCAATAACTCCCTAATCGACCTACCTGCCCCATCTAACATCTCTGCCTGATGAAATTTCGGCTCCCTATTAGCAGTATGCCTCATAACTCAAATCCTCACCGGCCTCCTACTAGCCATACATTACACCGCAGACACCTCCCTAGCCTTCTCCTCCGTAGCCCACACATGCCGAAACGTACAATACGGTTGACTCATCCGAAATCTTCATGCAAACGGCGCCTCATTCTTTTTCATTTGCATTTTCCTTCACATCGGACGCGGCCTCTACTATGGCTCCTACTTGTACAAAGAAACATGAAACACCGGAGTCGTCCTACTCCTCACACTCATAGCAACCGCCTTTGTAGGGTACGTCCTCCCATGAGGGCAAATATCATTTTGAGGAGCTACCGTCATCACAAATCTATTCTCAGCAATCCCTTATATCGGACAGACCCTAGTAGAATGAGCCTGAGGGGGATTCTCAGTTGACAACCCAACCCTCACCCGATTCTTCGCCCTACACTTCCTCCTTCCCTTCATAATTGCAGGAATTACCATCACCCATCTCATATTTCTACACGAGTCAGGCTCAAACAACCCCCTAGGCATCTCATCTAACTCCGACAAGATCCCATTCCACCCATACTACTCCCTCAAAGATATCTTAGGCCTAGCACTTATACTTACCCCATTTCTCACACTCGCCCTATTCTCCCCAAACCTTCTGGGTGACCCAGAAAACTTTACCCCAGCAAACCCATTAGTAACTCCCCCTCACATTAAACCAGAATGATACTTCCTATTTGCCTACGCCATCCTACGCTCAATCCCAAATAAACTCGGAGGCGTCCTAGCATTAGCAGCCTCAGTACTCATCCTCCTCCTCATCCCTTTCCTTCATAAATCCAAACAACGAACCATAACCTTCCGACCACTCTCTCAAGCCCTATTTTGACTACTAGTCGCCAACCTTCTCATCTTAACTTGGGTAGGAAGCCAACCAGTAGAGCACCCATTCATCATCATTGGCCAAATAGCATCATTTTCATACTTCACTATCCTACTAATCCTCTTCCCCGCAATCGGAACCCTAGAAAACAAAATACTCAACTACTAGTACTCTAATAGTTTATGAAAAACATTGGTCTTGTAAACCAAAAACTGAAGACTACACCCTTCTTAGAGTAACTCAGAAAAAAAGGACTTAAACCTCTCTCTCCAGCTCCCAAAGCTGGTGTTTTAAGTAAACTATTTTCTGAAGCCCCTAAACCGCCCGAATTGCCCCCCGAGATAACCCACGTACAAGCTCTAGCACAACAAACAACACCAACAATAAACCCCATCCCGCCACCAGAAACAACCCAGCCCCATACGAATAAAACACTGCTACTCCACTAAAATCCAATCGAACAAAAGACATCCCCCCACCATCAACAGTAACCACCATAATCTTTCAAAAATCAACAACTCCGGCTAAAAATACCCCAACACAAACTACCAGAACAAATCCTAACCCATAACCCACCACCCGTCAATCCCCCCAAGCCTCAGGGTACGGATCTGCCGCCAAAGATACAGAATAAACAAAAACTACTAACATACCTCCCAAATAAACTATAAACAACGCTAAAGAAATGAAAGAAACGCCTAAACTCACTAATCATCCACACCCAACTACAGATGCTAGCACCAATCCCACTACACCGTAGTATGGAGAAGGATTAGATGCCACAGCCAAAACCCCTAACATAAAACAAACCCCAAGAAAAATCACAAAATAGGTCATATATTCCCGCTTGGATAGACCCCAAGGACTACGGCTTGAAAAGCCATTGTTGTTCTCAACTACGGGAAC